ATATCCAGGACCTTTGAAACAAATAGATGCGTCCCGAGTTCCATACAGATTACTTTTCAATACAATTTCTTTCAAATTCATTAAAATTTCATGTATTGATTCTTGAATACCTACTATGGTAGAATATTCATGTGGTATTTTCTCAGATTTTGCACGTGTGATACATGTTCCTTCTATTTCTCCAAGCAAAATTCTTCGCATTGCAATGCCTATTGTATCTGCTTGACCTTTCATAAGTGGAGACAGAATAAAGCGTCCATAATAAAGACGCTTACTGTCTAGCCTTGATTCAACACACTTCCATTGTAGTGTCCGAGTAGATACTGTAACTTTTTCTCGAATCATAGTAATATATTTTTATGAAACTCTTGATTTAATTGTTTATTTCTCTTGAAATCTCTTTCTTTAATGTTTATTTTTAGTTTTACACACGTCTTTTTTTAGGAGCCCTACATCCATTATGTGGTATAGGAGTTACATCCCGTATAAATCTTAATAGTATACCACTTCTATAAATACCTCTTAATGCCCCATCTCTTCCTAGACCGGCACCTTTTATGATGACGTCTGCTCGTTGCATGCCTTGATCTACTACTGTTTGAATAGCATTTGCTGCTGTGGTTAGAGCGGCAAATGGTGTCCCCCTTCGTGTACCCTTGAAGCCACACGAACCGGCAGAGGACCAAGAAATCACCCGACCTCGTACATCTGTAACAGTCACAATGGTATTGTTGAAACTAGCTTGAACATAAATAACTCCCTTTGGTATTTTACGAGGATGTTTACGCGAACCAATACGTCCATTTTTACGTGAACCAATTTTTGGTATAGATTTTGCCATTTTTATTATTTTTAAAAATAGAAGTCCGAAATATATGGATATATCCATTTCCTATCAAAAAAGAATTCTTTACTATTGTCTAACTAGTTATTCTATTGTATTCTATAATTCGATTAATATAGAATACAATTTTTGAAATCAACCAATAACCGATAATTAGAATACTTATAACTATCGACTAAATTCTAATAGAGAATCTAAATTTTTAGATTTTTTTGTTTACTATTTAAGAAAATGGAATATTACTAAGATTTTTTATTTGAATTTTAATTTAATATCATTTTTTTTTTTCTACATTTGGTACTTTCTTTTTAATAGAAAGCCCTTTTTTGTTAAAATATTATCCTTGTCTTTGTTTATGTTTTGGGTTGGAACAAATTACTATAATTCGACCTCGCCTGCGGATCAATCGACATTTTTCACAAATTTTACGAACAGAGGCTCCTACTTTCATATTTTGAATTTAACTCCTTAACTAATTAACTAAAATTTAATGCCAAATCTATCATATTGGGAGAAAATAGGTTTTCCTTACATTTTTAACTTATAATTGTGCCTCCTAAAAAACATGTTAAAGTTAAAAAATTAAATTAAGTGACTTATACTTCCTTTTTCTCCTTTACCGGTCGTATACATTAAGTACTTCCAATTTTTTTGTAAACATAGCCTAGAATCTTATTTAAATTCTATTTCTCTAAAGCAACCTGGAACATACCCTCAGAAGTTATTCAGTAATTTAATCTTCATGAATTTTTATTTCTATTCTATTTTATTTCTATTCTAGTTAAATCCTCTTCACACATTCACTAAGGTATCAGGAGTAATAGTAGAAATCCATTTTTTCTCTACTCCATTTACAATAATGTATATAATTTTTTCATAGAAATCGGATATCGGCAAATTTAACATTACCATATATAACATAAAACTTCGCCGCCGATTCTTTTTAATCGAGCCTCTCGATCTGTCATTATACCCCTAGAAGTAGAAAGAATTACAATCCCCATTCCTCCTAAAACTCTCGGAATTTGTTGATACTTAGAATAGATTCGTAGACCGGGTGTACTGATCCTTTTTAAATTTAAAAAAGTTTTATACGATTCTTTCCTATTTCGTCTATACCGTAGAGTTAAAACTAAAAAGTATTTGTTGCTTTCTGAATGTTTTCTAACGTTTTCAACAAAACCCTCTCGTAAAAGTATTTTCACAATGTTTTCAGTGATATTAGTAAGTGGTATTTGAACCGTTCTTTTTCTATTCATGTCAGCATTGCGTATCAAGGTTAGCATATCAGCGATAGTATCTTTACCCACGATAGATTATTGCTCCTTACTTTCGATATAATAAACGTGCTCCTGTTTTTTGTTTGTTTATTTTTTGATTCAATAAAATATCTAATAAATATCTAATATTGAAATAGAATAATATTCTATATAATAATAAAATTCTATATATATATATAGATAGAAAATATTATTCTAATTAGTCTAATTCAGTATAATGTAAATAGAATATTCTAAAACTAAAAAAAGATAGAAAGAAAATGAATGAATGACCTAATTATAAACTATATAGATAATCTTATATCGAATTCAGAATTCTATATTGTATTTTTTTTTTTACTTTTTGTATAAAGTAAAAAAAAAAAATACAAATAGAATTCGAATTTTTATTTTGAATCTATCTATATTTTGAATTCTATATATATTATATAGATCCTTTTTCTTTTTCTTTTTCTTTTTTTTTTTTTTGATCGATTATTTCGGTTTAATTTAGTAATTAATACTAATACAATTAATACAATTACTATTTCTACAATTCCTATTTCGAATAATTGACCTAAAAATTTACCTAATAATTTATCAATATAATTACGTAATCTTTCTAAAAATTTACCTAAAAATTTATCAATATAATTACGTATAATTTCTACAAAGGTCTCTATCTTGACGAAAAAGGCCTTTCCCTTGACGAAAAAGGCCTTTCCCTTGACTAATAAGTTGTTCATATGTATATTTTGATGTATATTTGATAGTTTTATGAAAGAGTGTAAACTAACAAAAATATTGTAAAATAAAAATAATTTAATCTTTCTTTTTTGTAATCAATCAGTTTTAAAATAAAATTATCAAAATCTCTCCTTATATAAATATTATAAAGATTCATCATAACTACCAGTAGAATTCCGCGGGTGACAATAAAACTATTCAGAATCATCGTAATCATTATACTACCTCCTGTGCTAATGAAATTATTTTAGTGAAATTTAACTGTCTCAATTCTCGAGCTATTGCGGAAAAAATTCGAGTTCCTTTTGGATTTCCTTCTTTATCAATGAGAACCGCCGCATTATCATCATACTTTATTATTATACCATTACTACGTTTTAGTTCCTTGCAGGTACGGACGATTACAGCCCTGATCACTTCAGATCTTTCTAAAGATGAATTTGGTACTGCTTTTTTGATTACAGCAACAACAATGTCACCAATATAAGCATACCGTCGATTACTAGCTCCTATGATTCGAATACACATCAATTCGCGGGCTCCGCTATTATCGGCTACATTTAAATAGGTTTGAGGTTGAATCATATCATTTTGTTATATCTTTCAGTCAAAAAGTTGAAGTAAAAAAAATATTCTGTGTTCAAAAAAAAAAAAGAAACCAACAATTACCAATTTTTTCATACTAAAGACCTTTTTCGTTCTAATGATTATTCTGAAAGAATGAATTGAGTTCGTATAGGCATTTTGGATGCCGCTATTGAAATAGCCTTTCTAGCTATATTTTCTGGGACCCCTCCCATTTCATAAAGTATTTTGCCGGGTTTAACGACAGCTACCCAATATTCGGGAGATCCTTTTCCCGAACCCATACGCGTTTCGGTAGGTCTTACTGTAACAGGTTTGTCTGGAAATATGCGTACCCATATTTTCCCACCTCGGCGAACATTTCGTGACATTGCCCGTCGCCCTGCTTCTATTTGTCTAGATGTGATCCAAGCGGGCTCAAGTGCCTGAAGAGCATATTTTCCGAAGGAAATTTTATTACCTCGATAGGCTTTTCCTTTCATTCTTCCTCGATGTTGTTTACGGAATCTGGTTCTTTTGGGGTTATAGTTGATGGTTATTTTTCAATTCCATCTCTATTACAGAACCGTACATGAGATTTTCACCTCATACGGCTCCTCGCGAATAAATCGATTCAAAAATATTTAACCAAAAAAATTTAATTTTAAATTAGAATTAAATATATTAAATTTAATTTAAAAGAGAATACAATCTTTGATATAGAACGAAATAAGGATTCTTCTAGACCATTTTTGCTATCCATATCTAACTAGATAATGTTGTTTTGATATAAGGTTCTAACGAATCCATATTTGTCTTTTTTTTTATTATCATATTGGCAAAAATTTCTAAATTAAAAAAAAAATCCACATTTTCGCGGGCGAATATTTACTCTTTCATTATAAATTTAAGATGTAATGTTGGGTTAGTCCACAACTCCTCAAAAAATAATGAATTCTTAGTTCCGTCCGCCATCCCATCTAATGAATCAGTAAGATTATGAAATTTAATATAATCTTAGGTATTCACAGGTTCCATCGTTCCCATCGCTTTTCGATTTATGGTTAGGTCTAAATTCTACAATGGAGCCTCTTTAATATTAATACAATAAGATTTTCATAAAATTTTCTTATTTATTTTATTCGTTTTTGTTGAATCAACCTTCTCAGTTTTATTGATTCGCAGCTCTTGATTTGTCTATTCTAGGAATATATTCATCCATATATGGATGAATTTAGAATATTGATGCTTTATTACACTACCTTTTATGAAATGTAGACCTTTACATAATAGAATTCTATATCATTGATATCTTTTTTTCTATCTTTCTTTCACCCCTTCATTTATCTGTATATTCTTATTGCTTTCCAACTAATAATCAGATTCTTTTTTATTTCAGTTGCTATAATTATATCACCACATAGATATTTATTTTGATTTTCTATTTTCCGCAGTTATTTATATCCAGATAATGGTAAGCGATGAGTAGGTTATTAATTCTTTAGTAATTAATTCTACGAATTCTTGTAGAAATTTAACCACTCAAAAAAAACCAACGAGTCACACACTAAGCATAGCAACTCCTT